TGATTAATATATCAGAATATTTAGTGCCGGGTTACTTTTCATAAATTTTTAATAGGGACTTTCAGGCCAATTGGCGGATGCAATAAATAAAGATTAGTGCACATATATATATATATATATATATAATGTGGATGCCAATTTATACCTCAACTTATTGGCCCACGCGTTCTTGAGTCCTCCTTGGTTTAGGGGTTTGACAAGGAAAACAGGATTCGCTGAGCGTAGGGGGGTAGGGGGGTTTGTCGCGTGAAAACCAAAAAAGGGGGCACTATATAAGGATAAGCTGAACAAGAGATGGATATGGTATGCACTTGACTTAAAAATATGTGGTTCTTAATTTATGTCTTACGATAATTAATATTTATCATCACATACAAGGAAAATGCTCAACCTTGAATAACATTTGAATTTGCACTCTGAGATGCCAAGTGAAATGAAAAAAGGAAAAAATACGTTATGCATATAAGAGAATGCTCGGCATGGTGGGTAACGAGACATATGTACTACACCATTAATCAGATGCCAGTATAATTATCCGAGGGTGGAATACTACAATATATGTTCCTGAAATAGGAACCAGATGCCAGTAATAGTTCACAGTGTGCAACCCCCACATTCTTTGTCCTTGATTCCATCATGCATGATATGCCTTTATATAAATTAGTTGGTGGTTTCTTACTACATTAATATGATTCGGTGGGATTTTAGTTGTTTATTTCAAGGAGAAATTTGAGGTCAAATTTTTAGGGAATTAATATGTTACTCAACTTAAAATAATATTTATTGTGAGTTTTAATTTTATGCTTATGCATACCTTAATATTTAGTACTTGCTTTGTGGTTAAAATAATAGGATGGTGATAATACATATATGTACTAATGCATTAATGTAATATTATGCATATTATGTACTAAACCATAAGGGGTGGTCTACCCCAGAAAATAGTTTAGTTTAGAATTCTGGCTTTGGGAGCCAGTGGTGAGAGTTGAAATCTCTCTTTTCTGGGCGCTAGGGAGGAATTTAACCTCCGATCTTCGGATTACAAGACCGATGCTTTTAGACTAAGCTACTAGGGCAGGCTCATTCTAGTGCTTTATTTTCTAATCATCCTGCTAGTGGAATAAAGACAAGGAATAGTGCAAAGTATAGTACAGAGGCGATTTGTCCAATAATGATATAGGGGTGTTCTACTGGCATTCCTCCGATTCACGTCAGGATAATCATGTCTGCAACCAGGGTTCAGAATAGGAACTGGGTGATTGGGCGGAATGTTAGTCCTCGTTGCTTCGAGGTGTGCAGCAGCGGTACCACCATTAATACTAGAATAGAAAATAGTAGTGCAAGGACACCTCCGAGTTTATTAGGGATCGACCGTAGGATGGCGTAGGCAAACAGGAAGTACCATTCTGGTTGAATATGTGGTGGGGTGACTAAGGGGTTAGCGGGGGTAAAGTTTTCTGGGTCCCCTAGCAGGTTGGGGGAGAATAACGCTAGTAGTGTAAGAGCTAGGAGTATGACTACAAACCCAAGTAAGTCCTTGTACGTAAAGTATGGGTGAAAAGAGATTTTATCTGCGTCTGAGTTTAACCCAATTGGGTTGTTTGACCCTGTTTCGTGAAGAAATAGGAGATGTAAAACGGTTGCGGCGGCAATGACAAATGGTAACAGGAAGTGAAATGCGAAGAATCGTGTTAATGTAGCGTTATCTACTGAGAACCCGCCTCAAATTCATTGAACTAGTATGTCGCCCATGTATGGTACGGCGGATAGAAGGTTTGTGATTACTGTGGCCCCTCAGAAAGATATTTGGCCTCACGGGAGGACGTAGCCTACAAAGGCTGTTATCATAACTAGTAATAGAAGAATTACACCAATGTTTCAGGTTTCTTTATAGAGATAAGACCCATAGTATAGGCCCCGGGCAATGTGTATGTAGATACAGATAAAGAAGAATGATGCTCCGTTAGCGTGGACGTTGCGGATCAGTCAGCCGTAGTTCACGTCCCGGCAGATGTGAGTGACTGACGAGAACGCGGTGGAAATATCTGAGGTGTAATGCATGGCCAGGAATAGGCCGGTTAGGATTTGAGTAGCTAAGCATAATCCCAGAAGGGACCCAAAGTTTCACCATACTGAAATGTTGGATGGTGCTGGTAGGTCAACCAGTGCGTCATTAGCAATTTTGATAAGGGGATGTGTTTTTCGTAGGCTTGCCATAGTGGTTCTTGTAGTTGAATAACAACGGTGGTTCTTCAAGTCATTGGTCTCGGTTAAAGTCTGAGCAAGAATTATGACCTATTTCATGTTTCTGTTATTAATAGCTTTGGTTGTGGGCTTAGTTGCTGTTGCTTCTAATCCTACGCCTTATTTCGCTGCGCTTGGTTTAGTGGTTGCGGCTGGGGTTGGGTGCGGAGTTTTGGTTGGCCATGGGGGTTCTTTTCTATCATTGGTTCTTTTCTTAATCTATCTGGGGGGAATGCTCGTAGTTTTTGCCTATTCGGCAGCCTTGGCTGCTGAGCCTTTTCCGGAAGCTTGGGGTAGTCGGTCTGTACTGGGCTATGTTTTGGTCTATTTACTAGGGGTTAGTTTAGCGGCGGGGGTGTTTTGAGGGGGCTGGTACGAGGGCTCATGGGTAGTTGTGGATGGGTTAAAAGAGTTCTCTGCCTTGCGGGGTGACATTGGCGGTGTGGCTGTGATGTACTCATCTGGCGGGGCCATATTGGTTATTTGTGCTTGGGTGTTGCTTTTAACTTTGCTTGTTGTGCTAGAGCTCACTCGTGGTTTAAGTCGTGGAACTCTTCGTGCGGTTTAAAGGAGGGCGGGGATAGTGGCTAGTACTAGGGTTAGGAGGAAGATGGTTAAGTATGTTTTGATTATTCCTCGTGAGACATCATTTGTGACTTTTGCCATGGTTATTTGTGTTAGTGCCAGGCCTTTTGGCCCGAGGGCTTCGAGCCACGTTTTGTCGAGTTGGGCGGCGGCTGATTGCCCTAGGGTAAGTTTGAGTTTCGGAAGGAGCCGGTGAGTAATTGCAGGGAAGAACCCCAGCATATTTGAGAAGTGATGTGTAGGAATTATAGGGGTAATTTTCATTTGCTTGCTTGTCATGTTGGCTAGTTCTATGGCTACTAGTAGGCCTACAATTGTTACCAGGAGGGCCGCCATTTTTAGGGTAGTTGGTATTGTCATAATTGGTGTTTTTATTGGCGGAAAGTTTTGTGTGATAATAAGTCCTGCGACGATGCTTCCTCAGGCAAGTCGCTTGATGGGGTTAATTACTAGTGGGTTATTTTCATTAATGGGGGGCAGGGATAGGAATCGAGGGGTTCCTATGACCACGAAGTACACTAGTCGGAAGCTGTACACGGCGGTGAATGATGTGGCGACTAGCGTTAGGGTTAGGGCTCAGGCGTTTAGATAAGAGGTGTTTAGGGCTTCAATAATTGCGTCTTTTGAGAAAAATCCCGCCAGGAATGGGGTCCCCGTCAGGGCTAGGCTGCCAATTGTGAAGTAGGTTGAGGTGGCGGGCAAAATATTAAATAGGCCCCCCATCTTTCGGATGTCTTGCTCGTCGTTTAGGCTGTGGATGATTGACCCCGAGCATAGGAATAGTATGGCCTTGAAAAAGGCGTGGGTACAGATGTGGAGGAATGCTAGTTGTGGTTGATTTAGTCCAATCGTGACCATTATTAGGCCTAATTGACTTGATGTTGAGAAAGCTACAATTTTCTTGATATCATTTTGGGTTAGGGCGCAAGTGGCTGTAAATAAGGAGGTTAGTGCTCCAAGGCAGAGACAGGTTGTTAGAACCAGCTGGTTGTTTTCCATAAGGGGGTGAAGGCGAATTAGTAGGAAGATTCCTGCTACAACCATAGTGCTTGAGTGGAGTAGGGCGGATACTGGCGTGGGGCCCTCTATGGCGGACGGGAGTCAGGGATGTAAGCCAAATTGGGCTGATTTTCCTGTTGCCGCTAAGGCAAGTCCTATTAGAGGGATTGTTATGTCGAAGTTTTTTGACAAGGTAAAAATTTGTTGAATTTCCCAGGAGTTGAGGTTTATTGCGAGCCAGGCTATGGTTATAATTAGTCCAATATCCCCCACCCGGTTGTAAATGACGGCCTGGAGGGCCGCCGTGTTGGCGTCTGCCCGGCCGTGTCATCACCCAATGAGTAAAAAGGACATGATCCCCACCCCCTCTCAGCCGATAAATAACTGAAATATATTATTAGCTGTAACTAAAATGATTATGGCTACTAAGAATGTGAGCAGGTATTTAAAGAATCGGTCAATGTTGGGGTCGGAGTGCATATATCATAGTGCAAATTCTAGAATTGATCAGGTAACGTATAGGGCAATAGGGACGAAGATTAGGGAGTAATGGTCAAACTTGAAGCTGATATTTACGTCAAACGTTTGGGTGTTTATTCACTGTCAATTTGTGATGATGCCTTCTGTTTTCAGATTAAGGAAGATCATAAGCGGCAAAAGGCTGACAAAGAATGCGGAGCTAACGGCAGTTTTGGTTGCTTCTGCCATGTTGGACCCTTGTTGGTTGGGGTTTAGTGTGGTGAGTAGCGGATAAGCTAAGATGAAGAAGATCAGGAGGAGTGATGAGTGTATAATTAGTGTCATTTTAGCTTCCACTTGGATTTGCGCCAAGAGTTTTTGGTTCCTAAGACCAACGGATGAACTGTTATCCTTTGGAAGCACAAGGAAGCCGCGGATTTTAACCTCGGGGCGTAAGGATTAGCAGTGCTTACTATTTCAGTTCCTCCTTGGTGAGTAAGGGGGTTTTAGCCCCTATCTTTAGAATCACAATCTAATGTCTTGATTAAACTATACTTACAATAGCACCACCCTCATATGAGTTCTGGTTTTGTTATCAGTAGGAGGACGGGGATTAGGTGTAAGGTCATTAGTAGGTGTTCTCGGGTATGAAATGGTTGAAGTCCCGTGATGTGATTTGGTGTTGGGCCCCGCTGTGATATGAGGAACATGTATAAGGAATAGCCAGCAGTAATCAATGTTCCTAGCCCGGTAAGCAGAATTGTTCATGGGGACCAGCTAAATAATGTTGTGATAATCATGAGTTCCCCTATTAAATTAGGCAGCGGTGGGAGTGCGAGGTTAGCTAGGTTAGCGATGAATCATCATACCGCGGTTAATGGAAAGATCACTTGTAGTCCTCGGGCAAGGACTATTGTTCGGCTATGGGTTCGTTCGTATGCTGTATTGGCCAGGCAGAATAATGCTGAGGATACCAGCCCGTGGGCAATTATTAAAATGATTGCTCCTGAGAATCCTCAGGGGGTTTGGATTAGGATCCCTCCTGCCACTAGTCCTATATGACTCACAGATGAGTAGGCAATTAGTGATTTCAGATCTGTTTGTCGAAGGCAGATTGATCCAGTTATAATAATGCCCCAGAGGGCCAAGATGATGAACGGATAGGCTAGCTCTTTTGATAAGGGGTCCAGCATCACTATCATACGTATTATTCCATACCCGCCAAGTTTTAGCAGAACTGCTGCTAGTACCATGGATCCTGCTACGGGGGCTTCTACGTGTGCTTTTGGTAGTCACAGATGAACGCCGTATAATGGTATTTTAACTAAAAATGCGATTAGGCAGCCGGCCCATCAAATTATGTGGCCTCAGGAGTCGAGTTGTAGAGGTTGTGAGTATTGGAGCACTAATATTGACAATGTCCCAGTAGACTGTTGAAGGAGAAGTAGGGCAACTAGAAGCGGGAGGGATCCCGCCAGCGTATAGAACAGGAAGTAGGTCCCTGCATTGAGTCGTTCGGTTTGGTTTCCTCACCGGGTAATAATAATAAGGGTTGGAATAAGGGTGGCTTCAAACATAATATAAAATATAATGATCTCTGTGGCGCCGAATGCCATGATCAAGAAAGTTTGTAGTGAGGCAAGGAGTATAATATATGAGCGTTGTCGGCTAATTGGTTCAGGGTTGATATGATTTTGGCTGGCTAGGATCATGAGTGGGAGTAACCAGCATGTTAATACCAGAAGGGGGGTTGATAGCGGGTCCGTGGCCAGGAATATGTTGGAGGAGGCCCATCCGGTTTCGGATGTTCATTTTAGTCATGTTAGACTGATAAGGGCGATCAGGAGGCTATGTGCGGTTGTGGTCGTTCATAGCCACTTAGGGGAAGTAAGTCAAATTGTTGGGAATAGCATAATTGTGGGGATTAATACTTTTAGCATTGTAGAAGATTAAGGTTTTGTAGACGGTCGGTGCCGTGGGTGCGGGCGGTGGCAACTAATAATGCCAGACCGGTGCTTGCTTCACAAGCAGAGAAGGCCAAGAGCAGTATAGGGGCTGTTGAGAATCCTGTGGCCTCGAACTGCAGTGCCCATAAGGCCAGTGCGATAAATAGGGACAATATTATTCCTTCTAAGCATAAGAGTGCGGAGAGTAGATGGGTTCGGTGGAATGCTAGTCCTATTATACCTAAAATAAATGCTGAGCTAAAGCTGAAATGTACGGGTGTCATGAGGGGGTCGTGGAATTAAACCACGATTTTCTGAGCCGAAATCAGAGGTCTTATTTTGGACTAACCCCCTATTCTGCTCATTCTAAGCCGCCTTGAGTTCATTCGTAAATTAGTCCTAGGGTCAGTAAAATTAGGACTGTTGTGGCTCAGAAGAATGTTCCGGTGGGGTTGTGGAGTTGGTCTCCTCATGGTAGTGGGAGGAGGAGGGCAATTTCTAGGTCAAAGAGGAGAAATAGGATTGCTACTAGGAAGAAGCGTAGAGAAAATGGTAGGCGGGCGGATCCTAGTGGGTCAAATCCGCACTCATATGGTGATAATTTTTCTGCATCGGGGTTTATTTGTGGTAATCAAAAAGACACGATTGCCAGAATTAAGGATAGGGTTATTGTAATAATTAAGACGGTTATAATTAGATTCATTATCTTTCCTTGGGGTTTAACCAAGACTGTGTGATTGGAAGCCACTTGTACTAACTTTAATACTAGAAAGATTATGAGCCTCATCAATAGATAGACACGTAGAGGAATAGTCATACTACGTCGACGAAGTGTCAGTATCAGGCAGCGGCTTCAAAGCCAAAATGGTGTTCAGATGTAAAGTGGTATTGAATTTGACGTAGAAGACATACTGCCAAGAAGGTTGATCCAATAATGACGTGTAGTCCATGGAATCCCGTGGCCACGAAGAATGTTGAGCCGTAGACTCCGTCTGCGATTGTGAAGGGCGCTTCATAATATTCTATGGCTTGGAGTGCAGTAAAATAGAACCCTAGTAGAATAGTTAATGTTAAAGACTGAATGGCTTGTTTCCGTTCTCCCTCCATAATGCTGTGGTGGGCTCATGTTACTGTAACCCCTGATGCTAGTAGTACGGCTGTGTTGAGGAGTGGCACTTCAAAGGGGTCTAGTGGGGTAATTCCTGTGGGGGGTCAGCATCCCCCCAGTTCTGGTGTTGGTGCTAAGCTTGAGTGGTAAAAGGCTCAAAAGAACCCGAGGAAAAAGAATACTTCGGAGGTGATAAATAGAATTATTCCGTATCGTAGTCCCTTTTGTACTGGGGGTGTGTGGTGGCCTTGGAAGGTCCCTTCTCGGATAATATCACGCCATCACTGGTATATGGTGAGAAGTAGGAGAACTATTCCTAAAGTTATAAGTGTTGTTGAGTGAAAGTGGAATCAGATTGCTAAACCGGATGTTATTAGTAGGGCAGCGATAGCTCCGGTCAGTGGTCATGGGCTTGGGTCAACTATATGATAGGCATGTGCTTGGTGGGCCATTAAACGTTTTCTTGTAAATAAAGGCTTAGAAGAAGTACAAATACATAGGCTTGGATCATTGCCACTGCAACCTCTAATAGTGTAAGCAGAAAGAGTACGGCAGCAGTTAAGATTGCTACTGTTGGTATCATTGGCAGAAGAACAAATACGGCCGTAGCGATGAGTTGAATTAACAGGTGGCCTGCAGTCAGGTTGGCTGTGAGTCGAACCCCCAGGGCTAGTGGTCGGATGAACAAGCTAATTGTTTCGATAATAATTAATACAGGGATCAGTGGAATGGGTGTCCCTTCTGGTAGGAGGTGCCCCAAGGCGACTGTTGGTTGATTTCGTATTCCAATAATCACTGTGGCGAGTCATAGTGGCACGGCAAATCCCATATTGAGCGATAGCTGTGTTGTAGGTGTAAAGGTGTACGGGAGTAGGCCCAACATGTTAGTTGTAATTAAGAAGATTATTAATGAGGCTAATAATAGTGCTCACTTATGTCCTTCTACATTCAGCGGCAGTATTAATTGGTTTGTGAATCGATTAATAAATCATCCTTGAATTGTAATAAGTCGGTTATTAATTCACCGAGATGAGGGGGTTGGGTAGAGTACTCAGGGGAGTGCAATTGCGATCGCAATTAGTGGAATTCCCAGATATGATGGGCTTGCAAATTGGTCGAAGAAGCTTACTATCATGGTCAGTCTCAGGACTCAGTTTTGTGTTTTTCAGCACTTACTGGGATTAGTTCATTTGGTGAAATATGGTTCAAGATTTTAGTTGGAATAATAGTTAAGAAAATTAATCAGGAAAACACTAAAATTGCGAATCAAGGGCCGGGGGTTAATTGTGGCATTTCACTAGAGGTGGTTAGGAATCACCAATCTTTGGCTTAAAAGGCCAATGCTTTGTCCAATATTTAGCTTCCTAGCGAGGCGTCTTCTAGTATCAGTGAAGATCAGTTTTCAAAGTGTTCTAGCGGGACTGCTTCAACTACGATGGGCATAAAGCTGTGGTTGGCTCCGCAGATTTCAGAGCACTGTCCATAAAATACCCCTGGGCGGGAGGCGATAAAAGCGGTTTGATTAAGTCGTCCTGGGACTGCGTCCATTTTTACACCCAGGGATGGAACAGCTCAGGAGTGTAGTACGTCTTCGGCGGACACTAAAACACGAATTGGGGATTCTATTGGGACAACTATTCGGTGGTCTGTTTCTAGAAGTCGGAATTGTCCTGGGGCAAGGTCTTGGGTTGGTACTATATAAGAGTCAAAGCCCAGGTTTTCATAATCTGTGTACTCGTAGCTTCAGTATCATTGATGTCCTATCGCTTTAATTGTCAGGTGGGGGTCATTAATTTCGTCTATAAGATAGAGAATACGCAGGGAGGGTAGGGCAATTAGTACTAAAATAACAGCTGGTAGAATAGTTCATACAATTTCGATTTCTTGAGAGTCTAAGATATATTTATTAGTAAGCTTGGTAGACACCATTGCAACAATAATATATAATACTAAGATGCTAATTAGGAGTACAATTATTAATGCATGGTCGTGGAAGTGAAGAAGTTCTTCTATAACGGGTGATGCCGCGTCTTGGAATCCTAGTTGTGTTGGATGTGCCATTAAGCTTTGGGGTAAGACATGCAGGGATTTAACCTACAATTTCACCTTGACAAGGTGATGTAATTTACATTTTACTAATGTCTTTAGAAGAAAGTGACAGAGTGGTTATGTGGCTGGCTTGAAACCAGCATATGGGGGTTCAATTCCTCCCTTTCTCGTTAATTTGATTGAATTTGAACAAATGCTGGTTCCTCGTACGTGTGATAAGGAGGGGGGCAGCCGTGAAGTCATTCTACGTTTGTTATTGTTAGTTCTACAGATAACACTTCCCGTTTAGCGGCAAAGGCTTCTCATAAGATAAATAGGAACATAATAACCGCTACTAAAGAAATTAATGATCCGATGGATGACACTGTATTTCATAGGGCATAGGCATCTGGGTAGTCAGAGTACCGTCGTGGCATGCCCGCTAACCCCAGGAAATGTTGCGGGAAGAATGTAAGATTAACTCCAATAAACATGATCGCGAAGTGAATTTTTGTTCAAGTGCTGTGAAGGGTGTACCCGGTTAGTAGGGGGAATCAGTGCACAAAGGCTGCTATAATGGCAAATACAGCACCCATCGACAGTACGTAATGGAAGTGTGCAACCACGTAGTAGGTGTCATGAAGGACAATGTCAAGTGATGAGTTAGATAGGACAATTCCTGTGAGCCCTCCCACTGTAAATAGGAAAATGAACCCGAGGGCCCATAGTAAGGGTGTTTCTCATTTGATTGATCCCCCATGGAGTGTGGCTAGTCAGCTAAATACTTTTACACCTGTTGGGATCGCGATAATTATTGTTGCAGATGTAAAGTATGCACGAGTGTCTACGTCCATTCCGACAGTAAACATGTGGTGGGCTCACACAATAAATCCTAAAAGGCCGATAGCCATTATAGCTCAGACTATTCCTATATACCCGAATGGTTCTTTTTTGCCTGAGTAGTAGGCTACAACGTGAGAAATAATTCCAAATCCTGGAAGGATAAGAATATAAACTTCGGGGTGCCCAAAGAATCAGAATAAGTGTTGGTAAAGGATCGGGTCCCCTCCTCCTGCCGGGTCAAAGAATGTGGTGTTGAGGTTTCGATCTGTAAGGAGTATTGTAATCCCAGCAGCTAAGACAGGTAATGAGAGGAGAAGTAGCACGGCGGTTACTAGAACGGATCATACGAATAGGGGTGTTTGGTATTGGGAGATGGCTGGGGGTTTCATATTGATAGTTGTGGTGATGAAATTGATTGCCCCTAAAATTGATGAAATACCCGCTAAGTGGAGGGAGAAAATTGTTAGGTCTACTGATGCTCCTGCGTGAGCTAGATTTCCTGCAAGGGGCGGGTATACTGTTCATCCTGTTCCGGCTCCGGCTTCAACACCAGAAGAAGCCAGTAGCAGTAGGAATGATGGGGGCAGTAGTCAGAAGCTTATGTTATTTATTCGTGGGAATGCTATGTCAGGGGCTCCAATTATTAGTGGTACAAGTCAGTTTCCAAACCCTCCAATAAGAATGGGCATTACTATAAAGAAAATTATTACGAAGGCGTGAGCAGTAACGATTACATTGTAAATTTGGTCATCACCTAGAAGCGACCCGGGTTGGCTTAGTTCAGCCCGAATGAGGAGGCTTAAGGCGGTTCCTACTATTCCGGCTCAGGCACCAAATACAAGATAAAGGGTACCAATGTCTTTGTGGTTAGTAGAGAAGAATCAGCGCGTGATTGCCACAGGTAGGGTGGCCGAGTGCTTAGGCGGTGGGTTGTAGCCCCGAAGACAGAGGTTTAAGTCCTCTTCCTATCAGCCCCGTGGTGAAGAACACATTGGATTGCAAATCCGAAGACGCAGACTAATACTCTGCCGGGGCTTTTCCCGCCTCACTGAGGCAGGCGGCGGGAAAAGTAGATGGATGCTCGCTGGCTTGAGCGCTTAGCTGTTAACTAAGAGTTTGTAGGATCGAGGCCTTCCCATCTAGTAAGGCCTTAGCTTAATTAAAGCGTCTGATTTGCAATCAGGAGATGTAAGTTAATCCCTTGTAGGCCTTAATCAGGGACTAGAAGATTTTCACTTCTACTTAGAGCTTTGAAGGCTTTTGGTCTAATATTATCCTAAGTCCCTAGGCGGTTAGTATTAGGATGGCCGGGGTGACTGGCAGTAACCCCAGGGTAGACACGACAAACAAAGCCAGGGGCAAGGAGACTTGGGTCGTTTGGGTCCGTCAGGGGGTGGTTGAGTTGGTTGTGTTGGGGGAGACGGTTAGTGTTATTGCGTAGCATAGTCGCAAGTAGAAGTATAGACTAATTAATGCGGTTAGAGCTATAGTTGTGGCGATAAGGGGAAGGTCCTGTTTTGCCAACTCTTGCAGGATCATTCATTTTGGCATAAATCCTGTGAGGGGTGGGAGGCCCCCCAGTGAGAGCAGAACTAGGGCAGTTGTCGATGCTAGTACAGGGCTTTTCGACCAGGTTGTTGCGAGTGTGCTGATTTTGGTTGCTAGTGACATCTTTAGGGTCAGGAATGTTGCGGAGGTCATAATAATATATGTTGCTAGTGCAATTAGGGTGAGCTGGGGGGCGTACTGGACTACAATAATTATCCACCCTATGTGGGCGATTGAAGAATAGGCCAGGATCTTCCGTAGCTGGGTTTGGTTTAGTCCCCCTCATCCGCCCACCAATGTGGATGTGGCCCCTAATAGCGTTAGCAGTAGCGGGTCGATGGTTTGGGCTGTTTGGACGATTAGCGCGAACGGGGCAAGTTTTTGTCAGGTGGACAGGATCAGTCCCGTGAGCAGGTCTAATCCTTGCAGAACTTCTGGTATTCAGAAGTGCACTGGTGCGAGTCCAATTTTAAGTGCTAGAGCGGCCACGAACATTGTACTGGCGATGGGGTTTGATAGATCGTTGATGCTTCACTCTCCTGTTGCTCAGGCATTTGTTGTGCTCGCAAATAGGATTATTGCCGCCGCAGTGGCCTGGGTTAAGAAGTATTTTGTAGTTGCTTCTACTGCACGGGGGTGGTGATGTTGCGCTATTAGGGGGGTGATTGCCAGTGTATTAATTTCCAGGCCTATTCAAGCCAGAAGTCAATGAGAGCTAGCAAAGGTTAGAGTAGTTCCTAGTCCTAGGCTGGATAATAGGATTGCAAGTACGTATGGGTTCATTGGCGGAGGAGGGATTTTAACCGTCATGTTCGGGGTATGGGCCCGAAAGCTTCATTAGCTGACCCTGCCCATAGAAAGTGGTGTAAAGGAAGCACCAAGAGTTTTGATCTCTTGAGTATGGGTTCAATTCCCTTCTTTCTAGGAACTGAGGGGATTTTAACCCCTGTAAGTCACTCTATCAAAGTGGTCCTTGGGTGCTCAGGCACAGTTCCTCAGTTACAGTTGTGGGGGGAGCCCCGCCAGCGCGATTGGCAGGGCGGTGTGTCACAGCACGAAGGCTAGTGTGAGGGGGAGGAAATTCTTCCAGACTAGGTGTATTAGTTGGTCATATCGGAACCGCGGGTACGAGGCCCGCACTCATAGGAATACGACGGACAGGAGTGCGGCCTTGGTCATAAGGTTAATTGTTGCAAGTTCTGGGATGCTGGGGATATGTGAGGCCCCCAGGAATAGTACGGCTGAGAGGGTATTTATTAGAAGGATGTTAGCGTATTCGGCCAGGAAAAATAGCGCGAAGGGTCCTCCTGCATATTCTACATTAAAACCGGATACTAGTTCTGATTCCCCCTCCGTGAGATCAAATGGCGCCCGGTTCGTCTCGGCCAGTGTTGAGATATACCATATTGCAGCTAAGGGTCAGGCGGGTACAAGCAATCAAATGCTTTCTTGGGTAACATTAAATGTCTGCAGGGTGTATCCCCCCGAAAAAATAATTACGGAGAGGAGGATTAGTCCTAGGCTAACTTCATAGGAGATTGTTTGGGCCACGGCCCGGAGGGCCCCAATTAATGCATACTTTGAATTAGATGCTCAGCCTGACCCAAGGATCGAGTACACCGCAAGGCTTGACAGGGCCAGGATGAATAAGATCCCTAAGTTAAGATCAGTCACTGGGTGAGGCATAGGTATTGGTGCCCACAGGGTTATGGCCAGGGTTAGTGCAAGCATTGGGGCGGCTAGAAATAGGAACGGAGATGATGTGGACGGGCGAACGGGTTCTTTAATGAATAGTTTTACACCGTCGGCGATGGGCTGTAGCAGCCCGTAGGGCCCTACCACATTTGGCCCCTTTCGTAGTTGTATGTATCCTAGCACTTTTCGTTCAATCAGTGTCAGGAAGGCTACTGCCAGAAGTACTGGGACAATGTAGGCCAGGGGGTTGATTAGATGTGTAATTAGGATGTTTAGCATAACTGGGAAGAGGATTTGAACCCCTGGCTAAAAGGGCTTAGGCCTTTCGCAATTTACCATGCTCTGCCACCCCAGTATGTCCTTATTTTGGCCGGCTGGGATTTTGGCTCTCCCTTTACTTTATTTATTTGTTTTCATAAATTAGGGGTGGGGCGTGCTTTAAGTATGGGCCCCCTTTTTCCGATCCTTTCGTACTAGGAAAAGTAGCGTTACAGATAGAAACTGACCTGGATTGCTCCGGTCTGAACTCAGATCACGTAGGACTTTAATCGTTGAACAAACGAACCCTTAATAGCGGCTGCACCATTAGGATGTCCTGATCCAACATCGAGGTCGTAAACCCCCTCGTCGATATGGACTCTGGGAGAGGATTGCGCTGTTATCCCTAGGGTAACTTGGTTCGTTGATCGGCTTTGGTGCCGGATCATATTTGGTCAGATGTTCTGTGGCTTAGAGATGTCTCTCTTAGCTTTAGGAAGTTTTCCCAGTCCACTTGGAGGCTTTTCTTTCCTCCGTGGTCGCCCCAACCGAAGGTAAAATATCATATTCCACAAGGTTTTTGCTTTTTATTAAGTTGCTTGACGTGGTTGAGTTTTGTACCTTAAGCTCCAAAGGGTCTTCTCGTCTTGTATTATTATACCCGCTTCTGCACGGGTAGATCAATTTCACTGACTTGAAAGGGGAGACAGTTAAGCCCTCGTTTAGCCATTCATACAGGTCTCTATTTAAAAGACAAGTGATTGCGCTACCTTTGCACGGTCAAAATACCGCGGCCGTTGAACTTGTGGTCACTGGGCAGGCTGGACCTCCTATACTTGGTTATGTTGCAGGAGGCGATGTTTTTGGTAAACAGGCGAGGCTTGCGTTTGCCGAGTTCCTTCCTTTTCTTTTAGTCTTTCCTTTAATGGCACTCCAGTGTGGGGGTAACGATGGTTTAGTTGTGTGGTTTTCTTGGCTTTATTTGTAGTTCACATTGCTCTCTTGGGTTGAGTTCGTTAATTGCCAATGGTGGGTCCGATTTGGCTTACACTTGTGCTTGGAGAAGGGCAGGCCTTCTTGTTACTCATTTTAGCATAGTCTCTTCCATGTAGACATGGATTGGCCTAATAGTACTTAGGGGAATAAGATTTTTTGTCAGGATAATAAACTTCTCTCTGTCTGAGCTTTAACGCTTTCTGTTTAGGTGGCTGCTTTTAGGCCCACTAGAACAGTATATTTTATGTATTATGATCTTTATCCTCCTGTAAAGGTTGTGTCCTTTGTTAAAGGGGCTGTACCCCCTTCAACTAACTCTCGTGTATTTCTCTTAGTCTTATTTTTATTTCGATCGGAGGAGTGCGAGGCTGAACTTCTATTCATTTCTTAGGCAACCAGCTATCACCAGGTTCGGTAGGTCTGTCACTTCTACCCGGAGTTCTTCCCACTCTTTTGCCACAGAGACGGGTTGGCCCTTAATAGGCTGTCTCGGGGTAGCTCACTTGGTTTCGGGGTTTCAAACTAAAGGTCTCTTTGCTTGGGTGTACTGGCTAAATCATGATGCAAAAGGTACAAGATTTAATCTTTGCTTTTTTGTGCTTATATGGGTTGTTTCATTTCTCTTTCAGCTTTCCCTTGCGGTACTATTTCTATTGCTTTGGTAGGACCTTTTCCGTCTCCCGTACTCAGGTAAAAGAATGGTTTAGTTTTTGGTGTTAGGCTTATTTTATTTTATTTACATTGTCTAGTTATTGGGTGGTTAAGCTAGCTGTTTGGCTCAGGGTGATCCAGTTTGCATGGATGTCTTCTCGGTGTAAGTGAGATGCTTGACTGACTCAGCCACGCCCTGGGTTTGATCCAAGTGCACCTTCCGGTACACTTACCGTGTTACGACTTGCCTCCCCTTGTCAGTGCTAACATATTAGGTATTTTCGATGCGTTTAGACAGGGGAGAGTGACGGGCGGTGTGTACGCGTCTCAGAGCCGGGTTCAAAGGGACACTCTATTTCCCTTTTACTATTAAATCCTCCTTCAAGCACTGTTTCATGGTGCATGTTCGTAATATTCTATAAATAGAAAATGTAGCCCATTTCTTCCCACCTCATACGCTACACCTCGACCTGACGTTCTGGGCTGTGCCCATCTTGCTTACTTTTATACCCTTCACAGGGTAAGCTGACGACGGCGGTATATAGGCTGGGGTGACTAGAAGTGGTGAGGTTAAACGGGGGTTATCGGTTCTAGAACAGGCTCCTCTAAGGGGGTCTGAGACACCGTCAGGTCCTTTGGGTTTTAAGCTAATGCTTGTAGTACCCTGGCGGACATCTAATTGTAGTTGGATGTCTGAGTTTACGGCTGAGCATAGTGGGGTATCTAATCCCAGTTTGTTTCTCAGCTTTCGTGGGGTCAGGTGAGTTTATTAAAGCTACTTTCGTATATAGGGCCTCGGACACCTAGAAGCGTATGACGGCCAAGGGGCCATTTGGCTTTATCTTATTTATCCTTAACCACCCTTTACGCCGTTATAATATCAACTAGGGCCTCTCGTCTAACCGCGGTGGCTGGCACGAGTTTTACCGGCCCTCTTAACACTAACTGAGTCAAGTTTTCACTCATGGCTTAATGTTTATCACTGCTGAATTCCCTTGGGGGTGTGGCTTGGCTAGGCGTCTTGGGCTAATGTTTGTGCCTGATGCCCGCTCCTCGTCCCCGGGAAGGGGGATTGAGGGCATATTCACTGGGCTGCGGAGACTTGCATGTGTAAGTTGGGTTAGAGCTGATAATAAGGTCGGGACCATGCCTTTGTGCACGCGGAGTTTCTTAGGACCCATCTTAGCATCTTCAGTGCTATGCTTTATATTAAGCTACGCTAGC